CTCTTAGTTGTTGAGAGGGTTGCCCAAAAGCAGTATATAAGGCGTACCCGGTAAAACTTACAAGTAAACCAGATATAGAGATGGCGACTAAGGTTGCTGTTTCCATTATTATATAACTTCAAGACCACGATGGATCTATGATAAGATCGTTTATTTACAACGGAATGGTATACAAAGTCAACAGATCTCACTGAATACAAAATAAGATTTATGGCTACACAAAGCGTTGAAAGTAGTTCTAGATCTGGTCCAAGACGAACTGTTGTAGGGGACTTTTTGAAACCACTGAATTCGGAATATGGTAAAGTTGCCCCTGGATGGGGAACGACTCCTTTGATGGGTGTTGCAATGGGTCTATTTGCGATATTTCTATCTATTCTTTTGGAGATTTATAATTCTTCTGTTTTACTGGATGGAATTAGAATGAATTAGATTCATAAGAACCACGAAATCCTAGCCTTGCAATCTATCAATCTAAAAAGCGAAACTTTTCGGTCTCAGATTTTTAGCCCAGTCTGTTTTGGTAGTTCGACCGTGAAATTTATTTGTTTCTGTAGTTCCGGAATATGAGTGTGTGACTTGTTATAATTGATCCTATTGATAGTACAGAAAATGAGTCTGTTGTCTTGATAGAGATAGTTTTACTCCGTCGGGATATTATCTGGAGCACGGAAAATATGAAATGGATAACGAAGTATTCGAACTATGATTCATACGTAATATTCAAACCTCGCAGCCGGATTCTAAACAAAATTCAAAGAAAGAGTTAAGGAGTTAGATTATAAATAGAAATCAAAAGTTTTTTCTTCTTTCAAACTCGCGTTTATGCTTATTTTGATTAAAGGACAAGCCTTTCTTTATATTTGTAGTTATTATATCCTATTTATTGAATAAGTGATGATTCAAAGGTTCTTACTCAAGGAATCTTTGGACTTAGTTTGAAGGTTTTAGTGAATCATCGTGGTTCTAGTATGAATCTGAGGTTTCAATTGATTCATAGGGTCTTAACAAGATAATTCCTATCAATAATAAATAAAAAAGAAAAGAAGAAATCCACATTCCATACAAATAAAAAGTCAAAGCAAAGAAAGAAAAAGAAAAGAGTAGGTAAATAGAAGATTCAAGAGGCCTCGAACGATCGACATAAAGACGAAAGTGCCGACTTGATTTTTTGGCATTATAACTCCAAAAAGAGTTCTCGGATTTTACTCTGATTTTTTATCTACGGATTAAGAGGTTAAAAACTTTTTTATTATATATCCGTTTCAGCCAGTATTTGGGTGTTTTTGTTTGAGCTGTACGAGATGAAATTCTCATATACGGTTCTTAGAGGGGGAGTCCTATTGGTTTACCTATCTCAATAAAGTCTATGATTGGTTTGAAGAACGCCTCGAGATTCAGGCAATTGCAGATGATATAACTAGTAAATATGTTCCTCCTCATGTTAACATTTTTTATTGTCTCGGAGGAATTACGCTTACTTGTTTTTTAGTACAAGTAGCTACAGGGTTTGCTATGACGTTTTACTACCGCCCGACGGTTACTGAGGCTTTTGCTTCTGTTCAATACATAATGACTGAGGCTAACTTTGGCTGGTTAATTCGATCAGTTCATCGATGGTCGGCAAGTATGATGGTCTTAATGATGATCCTGCATGTATTTCGTGTCTATCTCACCGGTGGTTTTAAAAAACCTCGCGAATTAACTTGGGTTACAGGTGTGGTTCTGGGTGTATTGACCGCATCCTTTGGTGTAACAGGTTATTCCTTACCTCGGGACCAAATTGGTTATTGGGCAGTCAAAATTGTAACAGGTGTGCCGGAAGCTATTCCGGTAATAGGATCGCCTTTGGTAGAGTTATTACGCGGAAGTGCTAGTGTGGGACAATCCACTTTGACCCGTTTTTATAGTTTACACACTTTTGTATTACCTCTTCTTACTGCCGTATTTATGTTAATGCATTTTCTAATGATACGTAAGCAAGGCATTTCTGGCCCTTTATAGAAAATATGGCCCATTTGAGATATTTGTAATCAATTAGTTATCTTAATTACTTGGGGGAGGAACAGCCAATAGTATTTCATTGCTACAAATATGGATTATTGAAAAAAAAATAAGACATGTATTTGGATATTTTCTTTCAACTCCACAAAAGTTTATTATTTATTTGACATGATATGAAAAGTTGAAGGAAATTCTCCGAAGATAAAATGGATTATGGGAGTGTGTGACTTGAACTATTGATTGAGCCGTGCAGAAATATGCCTTTATCTGCTACATTGGAATTCATAACCAAATGTGTCTTTGTTCCAACCACCGAGAGATCCCGAAGGATAGGCTGGTTCGCTTGAAGAGAATCTTTTCTATGATCAGACCCTGTGATGTCGTGCAGGAGCAGGCTCCGTAAGATCCAGTAGAATAAGTGATTTGGTATAATCAAAAATTTGTTTTGACTATTTTTACTTTCTTATTTAATAGTATGAAAGTGCATTCATTTCCTCTGCATCGATCCGATTTTTTATTTATTATACTATCGGAGTGAAACAAGAGATCTAAAGAAGAGCAAAGGTTAGACTATATTAGTAACAAGTAAATCCTTTGTATGTGAAAAAAAATTCTCGATATTCTTTGGAGAGAAAGGTCGATCGCAAGGGCTGAGACGGCCCAGAAAGCAACAACTTTGTACGCTTACTTGGGTATTGAGCATTTACCTGTAAGAATTGAATTCCTTTTTTTACATATAGAATCATTCAGATATGCGTGGATAACATATAAATCTTAAGATATAGATTTATTTTAGATGTATCCATTTGTATCCATTTTTATTTATTTGATTCGATTGAGTCTTGCTCGAGCCGGATGATGAAAACTTATCATGTCCGGTTCTTTCGGGGGATGGATCTATAAGAATTCACCTATCCCAATAACAAAGAAACCTGACTTGAACGATCCTGTATTAAGAGCTAAATTAGCTAAAGGTATGGGTCATAATTATTACGGGGAACCCGCATGGCCCAATGATCTTTTATATATATTTCCAGTAGTAATTCTCGGTACTATTGCTTGTAATGTAGGCTTGGCGGTTCTAGAACCCTCAATGATTGGTGAACCCGCGGATCCTTTTGCAACTCCTTTGGAAATATTACCGGAATGGTATTTCTTTCCCGTATTTCAAATACTTCGTACAGTACCTAACAAGTTATTGGGTGTTCTTTTAATGGTGTCAGTGCCCACAGGATTATTAACAGTACCCTTTTTGGAAAATGTTAATAAATTCCAAAATCCATTTCGTCGTCCAGTAGCGACAACCGTCTTTTTGATTGGTACCGGAGTGGCCCTGTGGTTGGGTATTGGAGCAACATTACCGATTGATAAATCCCTGACTTTAGGTCTTTTTTAAATTGATTCAATTGTAAAATATTCTGACGTACGTATCTAGGGAGTAGTCACTTGTTAAAGTGAATTCTCCCTAGATCTATTTATTCAATTCTGGTGTTAATAGATGGATTGTGCTGAAGGTTCCAAATCATTTTATTTTTTTGGAAATCAAATTAGAAAAATTTGTCTACTTCTTTTCTAGAATGTCCAATATTTGTTTGACATCTTCTATACGAAAATGTTCAATTTTCATAAGTTCTTCTTGACTGTTATTCAACAGGTCAAATAATGTATGTATATTGGACTTTTTGAGACAATTATAGATCCTAGGAGGCAATTCTGATTGGTCAATAAAAATCGATTTCAATGCAAGTTCGTTTTTCTTTTTTCTTAGTTTAGCTAATCTATCATGAAAAGGAAAAAAGGGTAAAGTAACCCTGTGTTGATTGTTTTCTAAATTGAAGTTTTTTTCTTCTTCTGCATGTAAAAAAGGAATAAATAAATCAATCAAATTCCGGGAGGCTTCGCGGAGTGCTTCTTGAGGAGTTAAACTTCCGTTTGTCCATATTTCTAAAAAAAGTATCTCCTGCTTTTCATTACCGTTCCCATACGAATGAATACTATGATTCGCATTTCGAACGGGCATGAATACAGCATCTATAGGGTAACTTCCGTCGTTAAAGTTTTTGTTCGTTTTTATACCGTATCCTCTATGCCTCTCGATTTGTAATTCAATACACAAATCAATTGGTTCTGTTAGTCTAGCTATATGCTGTGTATGATCAACGATTTCCACGGAAGTCGGTAAGATGATATCTTGAGCAGTTACATACCCCGGACCCTTGGCACAAATAAGCGCTTTACGAGTTCCATACAGATTACTTCTCAATACAATTTCTTTCAAATTCATTAAAATTTCATGTACTGATTCTTGAATACCTACTATGGTAGAATATTCATGTGGTATTTTCTCAGATTTTGCGCGTGTAATACATGTTCCTTCTATTTCTCCAAGCAAAGCTCTTCGCATCGCAATGCCTATTGTGTCGGCTTGACCTTTCATAAGGGGAGCTAGAATAAAGCGTCCGTAAGAAAGACGCTTACTTTCTGTTCTTGATTCAACGCACTTCCACTTTAGTGTCTGAGTCGATACTTTTACTTTCTCTCGCACCATATAGTAATACTTATTATTTGATATTTGATTTTATTTGATAAGATGAATCCTTTATTCCTCTTGAAATCCCTTTACTCTTTCTATTTCTATACACGTCTTTTTTTTGGCGGTCTACAACCATTATGTGGCATTGGGGTTATATCCCGTACGAAATTTAATAGTATACCACTTCTACGAATAGCTCGTAAGGCTGCATCTCTTCCGAGACCGGGACCCTTTATCAGAACTTCCGCTCGTTGCATACCTTGATCCACTACTGCTCGAATAGCATTTCCTGCTGCGGTTTGAGCAGCAAAGGGCGTCCCTCTTCTTCTACCCTTGAATCCACAAGTGCCGGCGGAGGAACAAGAAATCACCCGACCCCGTACATCTGTAACAGTAACAATGGTGTTGTGGAAACTTGCTTGAACATGAATAACTCCCTTTGGTATTCTATGTGCACTTTTACGTGCACTACTGCGCCTATTCTTACGTGAACCAACTTTTAGTATGGGTTTTGCCATATTTTATCATTTCATAAGGATAAGTCAAAGATATATGGATATATCCATTTCATGTCAAAATAGATCCTCTATTTTGATTTGTTCATCGTTTTCTTTAAGATCGGTGAGTCTCTTTTAGGATAGAAGGACTATCCCTGTCTTTGTTTATGTCTCGGGTTGGAACAAATTACGGTAATTCGTCCTCTCCTACGGATTAGTCGACATTTTTTGCAAATTTTACGAACAGAAGCCCTTATTTTCATAATTCTTATTCCTTTTCCTTAATTTAATTCTAATTTAATTCTGAATTCACTTATTGGAAAAAAGTTTCTTGAAATTTTTGAACGTTGAACTGTATCCTCTGAAAGGAATATTGAAGTACCTAATCATTCGAATCCTTATTGTGGAGTCTACAAATTATACGCTCTCTGGTTGAATCATAAGGACTCATTTCCATTTTTGTTCTATCCCCTGGTAGTATACGTATAAAACTACGTTTGATCCTTCTTAGAGTACCTGAAAAGTATAGTCGAGAATCCGATCTTCATTATTTCAATAAAAATGAATCCCTTGAGTATACTAGTATTGAGAAGTGATTCAGTAATTAAACCTTCATGAACTTTTCTTTCATTTCAGGTAGAACCTTCTCGAAGTATTAACTAAGGTAAGATGGGAGGAGTTATATTAGATAACCCGGCCTTTTTTCTTTTTTTTTCCAAAAAAAGAGGGAAGTTCTGGATACAATTCGGATATCAGACGGATTACCATATATAACACAAAATTTCTCCGCCGATTCCTTCTAGTCGGGCCTCTCGGTCTGTCATTATACCTCGAGAAGTTGAAAGAATTACAATCCCCATCCCGCCTAAAATTTTAGGAATTTGTTGATAGTTAGCATAGATTCGCAGACCGGGTCGGCTGATTCTTTTTAAATTTAAAAAAGTTCTATATGTTCCTTTTCTATTTCTTCTATGTCGTAGGGTTAAAACCAAAAAGGATTTTTTGCCTTCCTGATGTTTTCTTACGTTTTCGATAAAACCTTCTCGTAAAAGTATTTTAGCAATGTTCTCGGTAATGTTAGTAGATACCAGTCGAACCCTTCCCCTTCGATTCATGTCAGCATTTCGTATAGAGGTTATTATGTCAGCAATAGTGTCCCTACCCATGGTAAACGAAAATTCGTGTTGCTCCCCAATTTTGTTATAATCAACATGTTTTTTTTGACTTATTTTATTAAAGGTATATGCATGAGACACCGATCTACTAATTAATTTCTGTCATTTAAACACTTAATTAAATAGTATAACTATATTGAAAATAGTATAACTATATTGAGGTTTTGCCTTATAATATCTCAGGAGCCAATGAAACTATTTTAGTGAAATTTAACTGTCTCAATTCCTGGGCGATCGCACCAAAAATTCTAGTTCCTTTTGGATTTCCTTTTTGATCAATGATCACTGCAGCATTGTCATCATATCGTATTATGATGCCGTTGTCGCGTTTGAGTTCTTTACAAGTACGTACAATTACAGCTCTGACTATTTCTGATCTTTCTAGGGGTGCTTTTGGTACTGCTTCCTTGATCACAGCAACAATAACGTCACCAATACGAGCATATCGACGATGACTAGCTCCTATGATTCGAATACACATCAATTTTCTAGCCCCGCTGTTATCTGCCACATTCAAAAGGGTCTGAGGTTGAATCATTTTTTTTTGTAATCTGTTCTTTCAGTGCAACAAAGGACAAAGAAAAAAAAAGAAATATTGTTTGTCAAAAAGAAAAAGAAACCTACAATTGTTTTTTTTATTCTTAAGACTTTTGCCCTATATTACGATTCTGAGATTCTGAAATAATGAATTGAGTTTTTATAGGCATTTTTGACGCCGCTATTGAAATAGCCCGTCGTGCTCGCTTTTCGGCTACTCCATCCATTTCATAAAGTATTCTACCAGGTTTAACGACAGCTACCCAATACTCGGGAGATCCTTTCCCCGAACCCATACGTGTTTCTGCGGTTCTTACTGTAACCGGTTTGTCTGGAAATACACGTACCCACAGTTTTCCACCGCGGCGTACATTTCGTGTCATTGCACGTCGTCCTGCTTCTATTTGTCTAGATGTAATCCAAGCGGGTTCAAGTGCTTGAAGAGCATATCTACCGAAACAAATACGGTTACCTCGATAAGACATTCCTTTCATTCTTCCTCTATGTTGTTTACGGAATTTCGTTCTTTTCGGACTAAGCATAGCGGTTATATCAAATAATCCCTCCAATTTTTATTTAACCTTATAGAATTTAGAACTGTTCATTTTTTTTTTATTGAACATAAAACAAACAGAAAGCATTTGTCATTTTTTGTTCTATCCCTGAATAGAACATAAAGACAAGTAAGGTCTCTTCTTTATTCTTCGTCTATAAATATCCAAATTTTGATTCCTAAGACCCCATATATAGTTCG